AATTCCTGAAAAACTGGCTTTTTATGATTACATCGGCAATAATCCGGCAAAGGGGGGGTTATTCAGAGCGGGCTCAATGGACAACGGGGATGGAATAGCTGTTGGGTGGTTAGGACATCCTATCTTTAGAGATAAAGAGGGGCGCGAACTTTTTGTACGTCGTATGCCTACCTTTTTTGAAACATTTCCGGTTGTTTTGGTAGACGGAGACGGAATTGTTAGAGCCGATGTTCCTTTTAGAAGGGCAGAATCAAAATATAGTGTCGAACAAGTAGGTGTAACTGTCGAGTTCTATGGCGGCGAACTCAACGGAGTCAGTTATAGTGATCCCGCTACTGTGAAAAAATATGCTAGACGCGCTCAATTGGGTGAAATTTTTGAATTAGATCGTGCTACTTTGAAATCCGATGGTGTTTTTCGTAGCAGTCCAAGGGGTTGGTTTACTTTTGGGCATGCTTCGTTTGCTTTGCTCTTCTTCTTCGGACACATTTGGCATGGCGCTAGAACCTTGTTTAGAGATGTTTTTGCTGGTATTGATCCAGATTTAGATGCTCAAGTGGAATTTGGAGCATTCCAAAAACTCGGAGATCCAACTACAAGAAGACAAGTAGTTTGATACAATATTGCTTTGTTACTTGTTACTTTTAATTTTTATTTTGTGATTTGATATAGGGTACCGGATAAATCTTGATTTGAATCACTGCCTTTTCTTTGACTCTTGTTCTTTATTTATCCGGGAGACGATCCCCAATAAACAGGTATGGAAGCTATAATTGTAAACCACGATCAAATCTATGGAAGCATTGGTTTATACATTCCTTTTAGTCTCAACTCTAGGAATAATTTTTTTCGCTATCTTTTTTCGAGAACCGCCTAAAGTTCCAACTAAAAAGGTGAAATGATTTTTCATTATCTCAATTGAAAGTAATGATCCTCCCAATATTGGGAGGATCATTACTTCAACTAGTCCCCGTGTTCCTCGAATGGATCTCTTAGTTGTTGAGAGGGTTGCCCAAAAGCAGTATATAAGGCGTACCCAGTAAAACTTACAAGTAAACCGGATAAAAAGATGGCAACTAGGGTTGCTGTTTCCATTATTATATAGTTTTAAGACATTATATAGTTTTAAGACCACAATGGATCTATGATAAGATCATTTATTTACAACGGAATGGTATACAAAGTCAACAGATCTTACTGAATATAAAATATTATGGCTACACAAACCGTTGAGGGTAGTTCTAGATCTGGCCGCCCCAAACGAACTAATGCAGGGAGTTTATTGAAACCATTGAATTCAGAATATGGTAAAGTAGCTCCTGGGTGGGGAACTACTCCTTTGATGGGTTTCGCAATGGCTCTATTTGCGATATTCCTATCGATTATTTTGGAGATTTATAATTCTTCCATTTTACTGGATGGAATTTCAATGAATTAGATTCACAAGAACCATTAACTGGCTTTTTCAATACAAAATGAAGCGTTTAGGTTTATGATTTTTATCCCATTCTATTTTGGTAGTTCGACCGTGGAATTTCTTTGTTTCTGTATTTCCGGAATATGAGTGTGTGACTTGGTATAATTGATCCTATGGATAGTACAGAGAATGGGTCTGTCATCTTGATAGAGATGGTTTTACTTCGTCGGATATTCATTCTAGTATCTGGAGCACGGAATATATATATATGAAATAGATTACAAAGTATTAGAACTATGATTCATACTTAATAGTTAGACCTCGTGGCCGGACTTCGAAATTTTTTTTTTTTTTTTTTCAAACTAAACGAAAGTTTAGGCTTATTTTGATCAAAGGACAAAGGTTTCTTTGGATTTTTAGTCATTATATCTATTCATTGAATAAGTGATGATCCAACGGTTCTTACTCAGGGAATTTTGGGACTTAGTTTGAAAGGGTTTTATTGAATCATCGTGGTTCTAGTATGAATCTGAGGTTTTAATCAATTAATAGGGTCTTAACAAGATAATTCCTATCAATAATAAAGAAAACAGCAGTAAAGCTGCATTACACATAAATAACAACAAATAAAATAGGTAAATAGAAGATTCAAGAGGCCTATAACGATCAATATATAGATGAATGAGCCGACTTGATTTTTTGGCATTATAACCACAAAGAGGAGTTTTCGGATTTTTATTCTTTCGTATCTTCAGAAAAAATGAATCATAGAATTAATAAATTTAAAACTTTCTATTACACACATCCGTTAGAACTAGTATTTGTGTGTTTCTGTTTGAGCCGTATGAGATGAAATTTTCATATACGGTTCTCCGGGGGGGAGTCTCCGTGATTTACCTATCTCAATAAAATCTATGATTGGTTCGAAGAACGTCTTGAGATTCAGGCAATTGCCGATGATATAACTAGTAAATATGTTCCTCCTCACGTCAACATATTTTATTGTCTAGGAGGAATTACGCTTACTTGTTTTTTAGTACAAGTAGCTACAGGGTTTGCTATGACTTTTTATTATCGTCCGAC